CCTTGAAACACTCTGGTAGTGTTCCTGAATCTGAATCCAAATAATGACTCAGAGCACATGGAGCCATCGCTTTTTGTGGCCAAAAATATGGCAAACTGGCGGATCTTTATATCCGTTAATGAAAGAGCCCAATGCACAAAAATGCATGTTGGGTCTTTAAAACAGCTCAAATCACTTTGATGAGAATCAGTTTGGGCTGTTTTACCGAGAAAGTCTACGGTTCGAGTCCGTATAGCCCTAGAACCCTATCTATTCCAAAATCCGAGCGAATTTTGGAAGTTACAATTCTAACACGAGTCTGTTTAAAAACGCCAATCGAACTTAACTCCAATCGGATCGAATAATACTTCATATGGGGGTAGGAATGACCGGCCATATTTATGCCCAAGTTAAAGTTTGAAAAACGACTCTCTTTGGTCCGTTTCAGTGGAAAGATTGTCAACAATACAAAATAGGAATTTCTTCCTATACCTTTACCTAAACCTAGTAAAAGTAGTCTTCTCTTTCCGTATTCAATAAATCTTAATTCCTACCCATAATTCTACTTTATTCTACGTTATTCTCCTTTCACTGGTTAAATAAAACGGGTTAAATAAGTAACAACCTCACAGAACAATGGGTTGCCCGGGATTCGAACCCGGAACTAGTCGGATGGAGTCGATAATGTTACTAGTTAAATCAGTAACAACCTCTCCCCAAGCCGTGCTTGCATTTTTCATTGCACACAGCTTTCCCTCTGTATACATCTAAAATTCAGTTCCGCCATTAGACAAAAAGTGGAATACTTAGACCCTTCTTACAAGTCAATTTCAGAATCGAAATAAGGAAAAATTTTGTTAGTTCTTCATTATTGCTATTTTAAAAATTTAATTCAAATCAAAATTTCCATTTACGCGCTTTCATAACGAATCAGTCATGATTGGCTAAATCATTGATACAAATAATATCTAAATACCAAACCCTTTTTTGCTGTAACCCCAGCAAAATAAAAGAACCTCTTGGAAAGGTCAAGGAAAGAACTTGTTCTTCCGCCGTAAAGAATTCTTCGAATAATTCCGATCCGAATCTTTTCAAAAAAGCCCGTACAGTACTTTTGTGTTTACGAGCTAAAGTTCTAGCACAAGAAAGTTGAAGTATATACTTTATTCGAGACAATTTTTTTTTTTTTGAAGACCCGCTATAATAATGAGAAAGATTTCTGGATATACGCCCAAATCGATCAATAATCTCAGAATCGGATAAATCGATCCAAATAGCCTTACTAATAGGATGCCCTAATATATTACAAAATTTAGCTTTAGCCAAGGAGGAAATCAGGGAAATCATTGGAAGAATAGTATCAAACTTCTTACTAGCATGATCGATTACAAATGAAGTTTCTAACATTTGATTACGTACCGTTGAAGTCTTTCGCCGGACACTTGAAAAATAACCGAGAAAGTCAAGGGAATGGTTTGCTAATTGGTTTATATGGATTCTTCGTGGTTGAATCCAAAGGTGAAAATAAGATTGCCAAAAATTGACAAAGTAATATTTCCATTTATGCATCAAAAGAGACGGACCGTTTGAAACGAGAATTGCTTTTCCTTGATACCTAACATAATGCATCAAAGAGTCCTTGAACACCCATAAATTGGCTTGAAAAGCCCCGGCCAAGGTTTCTATCAGATGTTCTAGTTTTGCATAGAAATAGATTCGTTCAAGAAGCGCTCTAAAAGATGTTGCTCGTAAATGAAAGGATTGGGTACGAAGAAAGACAAAGACGGATTCGTATTCATATACATGAAAATTATATAGGAAGAAGAAGAATCTTTGATTTCTTTCTGAAAAAGGAAGACTATTCCAATTATGAAACTCGTGGAGAAAGACTCTTAATAAATGCAAAGATGAAGCATCTTTTAACCAGTAGCGAAGAGCTTGCACCACGATTTCGAGATGGATTGGATAAGGTATTAGGATATCGAACACCGAATTTAAATGCGAAATTTTGTCCTCTAAAAACGAAAAAATGGAATGAATTGATCGTAAATTCGAGGATTTGCCTATCTCTTTGCCTTTCTTTTGGCGCTTTTCCAGGGAAGATAGGAATCGGAGCGAAAATGGAATTTCCATAATGACCGAAAATCCCTCGGATATCATGTGAAAATCAAAATTCTTATTGCGCCCCCAAAGTGGATTTTGTTTAGACTCATTCCGAGAAAGAATCCAAAAATTTGGGTCATACATTCCAGTAATTAAACGTTTCACAATGAGTAAGCTGAATTTATTGTCATAACCTGCATTTTTCAATAAAATGCATCTTCTTAAACCATGATCATGAGCAAGTGCATAAATATACTCTTGAAAGATAAGGGGATATAAGAAGTCCTGTTGGTGAAATCTAGCGAGCGCTAAAGAGCTTTGAAATTCGTCCATTTTGAATGCTATTCGAACCAAAGGTAGAGGATTTGGGGAGTTATCAAATGATACAGAGTGCGATACAGTGAAAACAAGGTATTTTTCGCGTAAAATAAGGAAGCGATACCTCGGATACAGGGAAACTTATCAACAGATTCTTGATCCTCTCTTTATTCCATTTTCTTGAAGTTGTTTCTCTTCGTTGTAGGATAACAAGATGGTTAGAAATCCTTTATTTTTTCAACCCAATCGCTCTTTTGATTTTGGAAATTTTGTTATCAATCTACTCTTTCTTATACACACGGAGCTCCATTCTGGAATGGAGAATGCTAATATTTAGGATTCATGAAAAAATAAAGAATCCGCTTCTCGGATAAGCCCTTACCCGTATTCAGGCACTAATATATTTTTAACGTATAATTAGATCGGGTAATTATTCAAATTAATAATGAGAGCTCGTTGCTTTTTTGTTCCTTATAATTTCATTAAATTAATTGAAGCCAGAAAGCTCTATCCATTTATTCAGTTGACCCAACTTCAAATTGAATCCATTTGACTCCCTTCCAATCCAATAAGTTAAACAAAGTTTTGCCCCGATCGGGAAAGAAGAAAAGATTCTCAGAACTCGTGGTTGCTACGACATGCTATTTTTTCCATTCATTCCCTTTTAGGATCAGTCGTGGTCTTCCAAACTTTACCGATGGTATGGATGAATTCATTGCTTCATCTAAATGTGTAAAAGATCCGAGTCGCACTTAAAAGCCGAGTACTCTACCGTTGAGTTAGCAACCCGAATAGAAATACTATGTAGATAGAATCAGAATGAAAAAAAAATGATTCAAAAATTGAATCAAAGCATAAAAACCCATTTTTGAATCGATTAAGACCAGAAAACGTAATAACTCAGATGAAAATATAGGAAAGTTTCCTATAACAGAAACAGTAGAAATAATGCTAGATCCTTCCTTATGTCATTGTTATTCATGTTTTCAAGCAAAAATGCGTCTATCAAAGCGCATCCAACGAACCTCTTTTTTGACTACAGTAAGTCAAAAACCAAACCAATGCGACGGAAATAAAGAGATCCCTTTATCACGCTGCATTATATTTGTTCAATGCATTGTTGTCAATATAAAGGGTACGAAAAAAATACAATGGAAAAAGCTAAGAAATTCGTTTGAAAAATATTTCAAACATAATAAACAAAGTAGAGAAAAGTTCTAGAAAGGGGTAGCGTATACCCCCCTTTTTTCCTTAAATTAATTCAATTTTAATTCATTGGGGCAAAGTTCGTTAAAAACCTCCGACTTTTTAAAAATGTCCCGAACAGTTTCTGTAGGCTGAGCACCCCTTTCAAGAAAATAGAGAATAGCAGGAACGTTTAAAGATGTTTGATTCTTTATCGGATCATAAAAACCCACTTTCCGAAGATCTCTTCCTTCTCTTCGGGAGCGAACATCAATTGCAACAATTCGATAAGTCGCACGTTGCTTTCTACCACAGCGTTTTAAACGAAGTTTAACCATAACATTCCTCGAATTTGGCACTCCTATAGATATAATAATGACTTTTTTTATGAATAAATCTTTGACTGGAAGAATTGGTTCTATGAACCAGATGATTTGTTTAGAGGCGTATTGTCTCACTCCTTGGGCCTTATCGTTTTGCGAGTAAGGCCTCATGCAAATCAATCCTATGGTTCATAGAGACGTATTTTCTCAATCGAAGATTTATTCACACCTTGGATCTTATTCCATTTTCAAGTATCACTTTCAAATGGAATACGATCCAAGGCAAAAATCCAAAAGTCCCAAGACTGCTATCCTTTTCACGCATTCCGTTTGCTAGCCTTGTCACGAATAGCGCCCAACAATCCATGCAACAATCCTCAATCCTTTTCACGTATTCCGTTTGCTAGCCTTATCACGCATAGCGTCCAACAATCCATGCAACAATCCAAGATTCCAAGGACTGCGTGGGTTTTGGGATTTTTCTTTTAGGACGGCTTTCACGTCCTCTTCTAAGGGCTCCAGCTCCTCACGAGTTGGTAAGGCCCGGCGAATCTGTGCATCCATCCACCTTTTCCCTTTCGCACGGCCCGCGTAAAACTCGTCGTACGCTTTGGAAGTGCAAATGGAACAAATCCTCGAACGATCGTTCGAGTAGGTTTTGCAATGCCCCTCTTTCGAGTAGGTTTTGCAATGCCCCTCTTTCGAGTAGGTTTTGCAATGCCCCTCTTTCGAGTAGGTTTTGCAATGCCCCTCTTTGGCAGGGTTCTCATGAGGGCACTTGAGCTGCGCTTGATGCTCATATTCTTTCTGAGAAAAAAGACTTTGCTTTTCAACCTCAGCAAACTTCTTATCATTTATTTTGACTGGATGCTCATATTCTTTCTGAGAAAAAAGACTTTGCTTTTCAACCTCAGAAAACGTCTTACCATCTATTTTCACTCGTTCGGTTATTTTTATTTTGATCTGTTCTCTGATTTTTATTTTGAGTGGATCTTTCGAGATTGGGTCTATATCTAGATCCCAATCCCAATCCCACTCCCACCCCCACGTCCAGTCCCAACTCCAATTCCAAGAGTTAGTCATAGAAGAGTTAGTCATAGAAGAGTTAGTCATAGGAACCTCCTTGATATAGCTTGAATTATGGTTATAACCATCTTAACGGGATTCTTCTGGGTCAGTAGGGGTAATCTCAAATTAGGGATTTCCACGAAATGCAGGCTAGTAAGCATATACATTATCTCCTTTACTTAATAAATGATAATATCCATAAGAAAAAAATTTTTCTTATAAACGGTAACACCCATGTAAAGCAAATAAATGAATAGCAAAATAAAACAGCCATATCTAGCCATTGCTCCCGACTAGATTTTTTTAATTCTCTGAGAAACTCGACGAATGAAATCATAATGCGTTCCTATAGTAAAAAATTATTAGAATAAACCTGATAAAATTCCGCAAGCCCTAACATAGATATGTTAGATTTTCTATCTATTATTTATATTATCTATGATTTTTTTAGATCATTCCTATTTCATATTATAGCACAAAAAAGATCTTTGCGCAACCATCCGTGAATCTATCCCCTCCCCCCGCATAGTGTCAACAGCCATTCCTTGGGACGAAAGGGATCGAACCTTCGATTACCGGGACCAAAACCCGTCGCCTTACCACTCGGCTACGCCCCAAACAAAGATTTTTTCACAGCCAGCCGTGTCACGTTGATTTTTTTAGATCATTCCTATTTCATATTATAGCACAAGAAAGATCTTTGCGCAATCCCCCATTGTCATGTTGCTGTTTTTAGATAATTTTGTTTAGATAATTCATATTATATTAATACAATAAATCTTTTCTGTCCTGCCCAAATCTCTCGCGACAATTTTACGCTAAGAAATAAGAGAGAAGAGATCATGGAATTCTATTATATAGATTCTAGATTTGTGCTAGGAATTTGACCCGTGTAGGTATAGAATTCGAATGAATTTATTGATCATTAGATAGAATGTAATTAAAATAGTAGATGAAAATATGATTTCTTCTATTCGCCTTTGCGAATGGGAGGATTTTTGATTGGGCCGGTTCAAAGAAAAAGAAGGATTTTTTGTCTACCTTACTTCCTTCCGTTTTCCTTATCTCAAGAACTCAATCAAATTGCAATTATCGCCAAGAACAAAATGTCTGCTATGCTTAATCTCTTTAGTTTGATCTGTATATGTCTTAATTTTACCCTTTATCCAACTAGTCTTTTCTTTGCCAAATTGCCTGAGGCCTATGCTTTTTTAAATCCCATCGTAGATATTATGCCAGTCATACCCCTGTTCTTTTTTCTTTTAGCCTTTGTTTGGCAAGCTGCTGTAAGTTTTCGATAAGATACTTAATACTATCCTAGACTATCCTAGAAAATGCAGGATTTCGTCGAGAAAAAATTCTAACGATTGTGAGAAGATCAAATAAGTCTTTCCCGCATCAATCTTTGAGGCAAACGTTGAAATTCTTAGATCGCTGCCAGAAATAAAATCTGGCTCGCCACATTTCCCCATTCCGGCCCTTTTTCCAGTGCAAGGCCTTAATTTCTATGTGATTTTAGACAGAATTAGGGTCCTAGGCCCATATCTCATTATGGGCATGAAGTCATCTTGGAGAATCAAAGAAAAGACTTTTTTTTGACCGGATAGACTTATTTTGAGTTCGCGAAAGCACTTCATTTCTTGGTGTCAAAATCAAAGATGGGGTAGAAAAATGGACGATTTATTCTCTTTTCTCGTTTTTTGCAAAAAGGCTCTTGGAGATTGTGTAATGCTTACGCTCAAACTTTTCGTTTACACAGTAGTAATATTCTTTGTTTCTCTCTTCATCTTTGGATTCCTATCTAATGACCCAGGACGTAATCCCGGACGTGAAGAATAAAGGTTTTTTCGTTTTTCTATCTTGATTTTTTCATTTTCTTAAGATTTTTATCGATCTACACACATTTAACTAGGAAAAAGGGGTTTGTGAAATTTGAAAGAAAAGAGCAAGTCATCGACGAAAACGGAAAGAGAGGGATTCGAACCCTCGGTACGAATAGCTCGTACAACGGATTAGCAATCCGCCGCTTTCGTCCACTCAGCCATCTCTCCCGAAAAATATAATTAATATAATTCTAATTATTAATATATTAGATTCCATAGGAGAAAAGGATTCAAAACCGTCTTTCTTTCTCCTTCTTTACCAGATATGTAAAACTTTTCTTAGCTAGTCCGTTTTGACTTTCTCAAAAATCAAAAGAGCTAATATAAAGAAAACGGAAGATAAAGAACGAGGACTTACTTGCTTTGATTTTTTTCGAAAGGCCCTTTTCGTTCCATGGCCTGGCCCGGTCACTACCCAACCGGGCCATTTTGAATTCCATCAAATTCTAGCGAAATTTCTCTTAGTTGACAACAAAAACGACTGACTAGATTTTTTGACTATATTTCAAGCAAGACCAAAACGAAAAAGGACGATTTCAATCCTTACTCGATAACTTTATCGAACGTAGTCTATCAAAAGTACCCTGTCCTATTCATGTTTCTTCCTTTTTGAGTTCCTTGACTGTTTTTCTCAAATAACG